ACGTTAGAAAAACTATTATTTATAAATTTTTTTTTATAAAAATGTTCTAATATTTATTCAAATTAATTAAAATTCAATTTTGAATCTTTTAGTCGCGAGGAGCTGGATGAGAAGAAACTCTCACGTCCAGTTCTGTAGTAGAGATGGAATTCTGAAACAACCATCAACTATAACCCCAAAAGAACTAGATTCCGTAAACAACATAGAGGAAGAATGAAGGGAATATCTTATCGAGGTAATCATATTTGTTTCGGTAAATATGCTCTTCAGGCACTCGAACCTGCTTGGATCACATCTAGACAAATTGAAGCAGGTCGACGAGCAATGACACGAAATGCACGCCGTGGTGGAAAAATATGGGTCCGTATATTTCCAGACAAACCAGTTACAGTAAGACCGGCCGAAACACGTATGGGTTCGGGGAAAGGATCCCCTGAATATTGGGTAGCTGTTGTTAAACCGGGGCGAATACTATATGAAATGGGTGGAGTAACCGAAAATATAGCTAGAAGGGCTATTTTAATAGCAGCATCCAAAATGCCTATACGAACTCAATTTATTATTTCGGGATAAAAATGTAGAACTGATAGAAATGAATTTTGGGGATGAAACAAAAACGCAGGTTTCTTTTTTTGGACAAACAATATTTCTTTTATTTTCTTCATCCTTTGCATTGGAAGAATAGACTCAAAATTTGATATGATTCAACCTCAGACCCATTTAAATGTAGCGGATAACAGCGGGGCTCGAGAATTGATGTGTATTAGAATCATAGGAGCTAGTAATCGTCGATATGCTCATATTGGTGACGTTATTGTTGCTGTGATCAAAGAAGCAGTACCCAATATGCCCCTAGAAAAATCAGAAGTAGTTAGAGCTGTAATTGTTCGTACCTGTAAAGAACTTAAACGTGACAACGGTATGATAATACGATATGATGACAATGCTGCAGTTGTGATTGATCAAGAAGGAAATCCAAAAGGAACTCGAATTTTTGGTGCAATCCCCCGGGAATTGAGACAATTAAATTTTACTAAAATAGTTTCATTAGCTCCCGAGGTATTATAAAATAAAATGAGATCATGATATCTTTTGAGTATTTGAAAGAACTAGATTAAGAACGAGATTAATTCGTAGATTGTGTCTCACGCATATACCTTAAAAAATTCCTATTCATAAACCAATAGAAAAAAAAAGAAAAAACATGTTGATTATATCCAATTTTGAGGCACCAATACATGGGTAGAGACACTATTTCTGAGATAATAACTTCTATACGAAATGCTGATAGGGATAGAAAAAGAGTTGTTCGCATAGCATCTACTAATATTACCGAAAATATTGTTAAAATACTTTTCCGAGAAGGTTTTCTCGAAAACGTCAGAAAACATCGAGAAAAAAACAACTCTTTTTTGGTTTTAACCCTTCGACATAGAAGGAATGGGAAAAGACCCTATAGAAATTTTTTAAATTTAAAACGGATCAGTAGACCCGGTCTACGAATCTATTCTAACTCTCAACGAATTCCTAGAATTTTAGGTGGGATGGGGATTGTAATTCTTTCTACTTCTCGAGGTATAATGACAGACCGGGAGGCTCGACTAGAAGGAATCGGTGGCGAAATTTTGTGTTATATATGGTAATCCTTTTAATATCCAAATGGAATCCGAAACCTCTTCCTATTTGTAAAAAAAAAAAGAAAGAGGGTGAGTTGTCTAATATCGTTTTTCCTCCATTAGTTGATACTTCAAGGGGGCTTTACCTAAAATGAAAGAACAAAAATGGATCCATGAAGGTTTAATTACTGAATCGCTTCCCAATGGCATGTTCCGGGTTCGGTTAGATAATGAAGATCTGATTCTAGGTTATGTTTCAGGAAAGATCCGACGTAGTTTTATACGGATACTGCCAGGAGATAAAGTCAAAATTGAAGTAAGTCGTTATGATTCAACCAGAGGACGTATAATTTATCGACTCCGAAACAAGGATTCGAAAGATTAGGGCGTTTTTATTCAATACGATTCGAGATGAAAAATTCCAAGAAACTTATTTTCTACCAAGAAGTAGATTCAGAATTAAGATAAGGAATGACAAATATGAAAATAAGAGCTTCCGTTCGTAAAATTTGTGAAAAATGTCGCCTAATCCGTAGGCGGGGGCGCATTATAGTAATTTGTTCCAACCCGAGACATAAACAAAGACAAGGATAATCAGACTCGCTAAAGGACTCAATGTACAAATAAGGAATCTGTTTTGACATGAAATGGATATATCCATATATTTCTGACTCATATTTATGAGATGATACAATATGGCAAAAGCTATACCGAGAACTGGTTCACGTAGAAATGTACGTATTGGTTCACGTAAGAGTGCACGTCGAATACCAAAGGGAGTTATTCATGTTCAAGCAAGTTTCAATAATACCATTGTCACAGTTACAGATGTACGGGGTCGGGTGGTTTCCTGGGCCTCTGCTGGTACTTCTGGATTCAAGGGT